AAAGTGGTCAGCTATTAAGCTAATGAGTTCATACCTCATATATGTGTATAGTGCCTGATTAAAGGGTTAATTTGATAGATTAAATTATGAATTATTTATAGGGTAATTAATATACCAACGGTGTTTGTATATATTTATAGATTTTATTTAGTGTTTGGTTTTGAAGAATGATTTGTGGTGTGATTAGGGCTAGAATTAAATATGATTAGATTTTTGATGTTGGGGCATATAATAAATAATATTATAGTTATTGAAGCTATAGTTAAATATTTTTTTATTCAAAGTTTGGCGTCAGGGGTTATTATAGGGATAATATATTTTGGTTGGAATTTTGTGGTTTGGAGTATAGTTCTTACTATAAAGATAGGGTTAGGTCCATTTTTTGGTTGGTATATTAAGGTTGTTAAAAGTTTTACTTGATGAGTAAATTACATTTTAATAGTATTTCAAAAGATTATTTTACTAACTTTAGTGTTAGAGATTGTATCTATATTTGTTTTCTATGTAGGGTTATTGAGTTTATTTGTTGGTGTTGTGGGAGTATTTGGGCAAGTAAATATAAAAAGTTTGATAGGGTATTCTTCTGTTTTTCATGGGGGTTGAATATTTATATTAATAGAAGAAAAGAGAGTAATTTGGTGATTATATTTTGTTTTTTATGCTTTGATAATATTAGGAGTTATTAGATTTTTGAGTAGACAGTTGTTTTTGTCTATTTATGTTTCTATTGGGTTAAGAAAAGGGGGATTTATTTTAATAATGTTAAATTTGGCGGGAATTCCCCCGTTTACAGGGTTTATTATGAAGTGATTAAGATTTTATTTTTTATGGATATTTGATTATTGATTATTAGTATTAATAGTATTAATGTCTGTGGTTATATTATATGCGTATTTTCGTTTTGTATACGATATTTTTATAGGGAGAGTTTTTATTAGAGGATGAAAAGTTTATAATAGTTTATTTTTTGTGATAGAAAGATTAGGCTTAGCGGGTTTGTTGTTTATTTTTTTGTTATAAATAGTTTAAGAACGTATTCTGTTAATTTTCAAAGTTAAAAGTGTTTTATAAAGATTTACAGTCTTTCATCAAAGATTTAAGTAGAGTTTGTTCAAACTTGCAGTTTGATGTTATTAAACTAATGAGTACTGCGATGGCTATATTCTACAAATCATAAAGATATTGGTACTTTGTATTTATTGTTTGGGGTTTGGGCGGCTATAGTGGGGACAGCTATAAGAGTAATGATTCGAATTGAGTTGGGGCAGGTTAGTAGATTTTTAGGGGATGATCATTTGTTTAATGTGGTAGTAACAGCGCATGCGCTGGTTATAATTTTTTTTATAGTTATACCTATTTTGATTGGGGGATTTGGGAACTGATTAGTTCCGTTGATGTTAGGAGCTCCGGATATAGCGTTTCCTCGTATAAATAATTTGAGATTTTGGTTATTACCTTTTTCTTTATTGTTATTAGTATCTTCTTCTATGGTAGAATTAGGAGTAGGGGCGGGGTGAACTATTTATCCTCCTTTAGCGGGGAGTATGGGACATTCTGGAATTTCAGTAGATTTAGCTATTTTTTCTTTACATTTAGCGGGAGCTTCTTCAATTATAGGGGCTATTAATTTTATTTCTACTATTTTAAATATACGTAGAGCGGGGATAGGAATAGAAAAAGTACCTTTGTTTGTGTGATCTGTGCTCGTGACAGCTGTTTTATTACTATTATCTTTACCAGTGCTGGCTGGTGCTATTACTATACTTTTGACGGATCGTAATTTTAATACATCGTTTTTTGACCCGGCGGGAGGCGGTGATCCTATTTTATTTCAGCATTTGTTTTGATTTTTTGGGCATCCAGAAGTGTATATTTTAATTTTACCAGGTTTTGGTATAATTTCGCACATTATTAGATATTCAGCAGGAAAACGAGAGCCTTTTGGAGTTTTAGGTATAATTTATGCCATGGTTTCGATTGGGGTATTAGGGTTTGTGGTGTGGGCGCATCATATGTTTTCTGTAGGGATGGATGTTGATACACGGGCGTATTTTACGGCTGCTACGATATTAATTGCTGTACCTACAGGTATTAAGGTTTTTAGTTGGATAGCAACTTTGTGGGGCTCGTATTTTAAGATAGAGTCTTTTTTGTTGTGGGGTATAGGATTTATTTATTTGTTTACTTTAGGAGGAATTACAGGGGTAGTTTTATCTAATTCTTCTTTAGATATTGTGTTTCATGATACGTATTATGTTGTGGCGCATTTTCATTACGTATTGAGAATAGGGGCTGTATTTGCTATTATAGCTGGTATTTTATATTGATTTCCATTGTTTTTTAATATTTATATAAGTGAAATTAAATTAAAGTTACAATTTTATGTTATATTTATTGGTGTAAATATAACATTTTTTCCACAACATTTTTTAGGTATAAATGGGATACCTCGTCGTTATTCTGATTATCCAGATGCTTATAGTTTTTGGAATGCTGTTTCTTCTATAGGATCATTTTTATCTTTTTTAGGAGTTGTTTTTTTGTTTTTTTTAGTTTGGGAAGCTTTATTAAGTAAATCTTATTATCATAATTATTATGTTAAATCTGCTTTGGAGTGGCAAAATAATGTTCCTCCTTTAGAGCATACTTTTGGTCAGTTGGGTTATATAAATAAGTAGTTGTTGGTATTATACAAGTGCCTGTTTGATGTTCTATATATTTTCAAAATAGAGTTTCTTTAGTAATAGAGCAATTGCTTTATTTTCATGACTATAGAATAATTATTATACTGGGGGTAATAATTACAGTAGGTTATTTTATTGGAGATTTTTGTTTAGCAAAGTATTATAATCGAGGAATTCATGAAGGGCAAAAATTGGAAGGCTTGTGGACTGTTTTACCAGGATTGTTGTTATTGTTAATTGTATTTCCTTCATTAAAGACTCTTTACTTTATGGAGGAGAGAGATATAGCTGATATATCTATTAAGGTGATAGCTCATCAATGATATTGGGAGTTTGAATATTTTGGGGTGTTAGAGGAAGAGATTGAGTCTTATATAAAGGATAAAGGAGTATTTCGGTTGTTAGAAGTTGACAATTGGTTGTTGGTTCCTTTTGGTGTAGGATTAAAAATTATTGTGTCTTCTTTTGATGTGATTCATTCATGAACAATTCCAGCAATTGGGTTAAAAGTGGATGCTGTACCAGGGCGGTTGAATCAGCTGTTTACTTTATTTAATCGTCCGGGGACGTATATTGGGCAATGTTCTGAGATTTGTGGAGCAAATCATAGTTTTATACCTATTTCAATAGGTGTTTTGTCTGTAGCAGGGTTTTTTAGTAAGATGATGTAGTTTGTTGGCCGAGTAGGTTTTAATTTCTTAAATTAATTACGTGTAATAAGGTTATTTAATGTAAGTTTGTCAGGCTTAAGAGTAGAATATTCCACAGCTTAGAGCTTTGCCTTGAATATTGTTTTTTGTTTGTAGTTTGTTACCTTTAATAATATTAGTTGTTGTTTCATTTTTAGATATTATAAAAGGTTTAATTTTTGTAAGTAAAATAAGATTTAAAGTTGATTTAAAATGGTAATAAATTTGTTTACTGTTTTTGATCCTTGTGTAGGGGGATTACAGCTAAATTGGTTTTCTTTATTATTGGTATTTATATTTATCCCCTTTTCTTATTATTTAGTAGGGGGTACGTTTAGAAAAGGGGTTGGAGGAATTTTTAAAGGGGTTGGGGATAGTTTAAAGGAAATTGTGTTTCCTTTTTATTTAGTATTAGTATTATTAGGTTTGTCTGTATTTTTGTTTATAATGTTAAATAATGTTATGGGTTTATTTTCTTTTGTGTTTACAAGTACAGCGCATCCTGTGTTTACGTTGGGGGTGGGTTTGGTATATTGGGTAGGTTTTATAATTATAGGATGGGTTCAGACTTTTACTAAATGTGCTGCACATCTAGTACCAGAAGGCAGACCTTTATTATTAGCGCCTCTTTTAGTTGTGATTGAGCTGATTAGTCATTTAATTCGTCCTTTTACTCTTTCTATTCGGTTAGCTGCAAATATAATGGCGGGGCACTTAATTATAGGACTTTTATCTAGTATTAGATTATTGTCAGGTGTATCTTTTTTTGTCTCAATTTTTTTACAAATAGTATTATTTGTTTTAGAGATTGCGGTGGCTTTGATTCAAGGTTTAGTATTTAGTATTTTAATGTTATTATATGCTGTAGAATTTTATTAGGTAGTGATTAAAGTGTGTCAGCCTTATCATATTGTAACAGTGTCTCCTTGACCTTTATTAGTTAGTTTTAATGTAATAGTAATTATGTCAGGAATGGTAAAGGTTTTTACGAGTAGTAATTGGGTAATAAGAGTATGTGGATTTATAGGATTGATTTTTTGTATTATTATTTGGTGGCGAGATGTAATTCGAGAGAGTATATATCAAGGGTGTCATAATAGATTTGTAATTTCAGGGTTAGAATTTGGTATATTATTGTTTATTTTATCAGAGGTGTTTTTTTTTGTTTCATTTTTTTGAGCTTATTTTCATTTTAGTTTAAGTCCAGCTATAGAAATAGGAGCATTATGGCCGCCTACGGCTGTAATTTCATTTAATGCTTTTAGTGTGCCTTTGCTAAATACAGTAATTTTATTAGCGTCTGGTGTTAGAGTGACATGAGCGCATCAAAATCTTCTTAATAACAAGAATATTTTATTTTATTATGCTTTAATAATAACATGGGTATTAGGTGCATATTTTTTATTTCTTCAGGGGTTTGAGTATTTAAGAGCTATATTTGATATTAGATATTCTGCTTACGGTTCTATTTTCTATATAGCGACAGGGTTTCATGGGTTTCATGTATTGGTAGGGTCTATTTTTTTAATAGTAATTTGGCTTCGTGCCAAGCAATGGCACTTTTCAAAGGCGCATCATTTTGGTTTTGAAGCTGCTGCTTGGTATTGGCACTTTGTTGATGTGGTTTGGTTATTTTTGTTTACTTTAGTATATTGGTGAGGTTCCTAGATAACTTCATATTAAGTATTTTATACTTTTAATTTCCAATTAAAAGAAGAGTTTCATTTATTTTATAGTGATGATTTTAGTATTTTTGATTAGAAGATTTATATTATTATTAATATTTATAGTATCAATATGACAATATTATAATATTAATTATAGATCTTCGTATGAGTGTGGGTTTGATCCTAAATCTTTTACTCGTATTTCTTTTTCTTATCGATTTTTTTTAATTTCAATTTTATTTTTAATTTTTGACGTGGAGATCACGTTACTAATACCTATTCCCTTTTTAGTTCAGTCTTATTACTCAATATTTATATTAGCTTTTTTTGTTATAATTCTTTTATTTGGTTTAATGTACGAAATATGGGCAGGGTCGTTGGATTGGTTGTAATGTCTTAGGCTTAAACTAAGCGTAATTATCTACCATATAGTTCCCTCCCCCTTTTCTGCCCCAGGGGGCGGGAACGAAGGAACATTGTTAATTTTGTGGTTATGAAAAATGTTATTATGTTTGTTAGCTTTATTAGCGGTTTCAATGTTAATGAAATATAAGAGGTTGTACGAAGCTAATTTGCATTTAGTTAAAGGATAATTTTATAAAAGCTGCTAACTTTTTGATAGGATAGTAATATGGTGCTTAATTTCGACTTAGGCTTAGGTAATTTTAGTATTATACGTCATTTTTTCAGAGTGGAGAGGTGGTTTTATCTTCAATAAAATGCTTTAAGGTATAAGCTATATGTATATAGATAATAAGTTAGGATTGTTATTGGCAGGAAAATTATTACTGTAAGAAATAGAGCAGTTTTATTAAGTAAGATAGGGATGGTTAAGTGTGAAGATAATAGTTTGTAGGATCCCTGAGCAGATATTTGTTCTAGTCACGAGTTGTCTTTTTTTAAGGATAAAGTGCTTAAATGGGAGATTTTTATTCAGGGGGTTGTTGATATAATATTTATGAATCATATAAAAATGGCTATTTTGCCGATGTATAAATATTTATAAGATTTGAAAGATAGAGAGAGGCTGATAATTAATCCAAATAGTAATATTATTAAAAGTGTGATAAATATATATGTGGGTAGAATGAAGGTTTGGGCGGATGTTGTATATCAGGCTAGGACGCATCCTGCGAGGATAGATGCGGGTAGTATGAAGTAAGGAGGTCAAGATAATATTTTATTGTTATCGATAAATGTGTCAGGTTTACTTTTGTTGTGAATAATAGTAGCGAATAGGATTGTTCGTAGTGAGTAAATAGAGGTTATTGTAATTGAGGTAATTATTATTATAATTATTAAGGTGTTTAAAGAGGTTTTTATTAAAAATAGTAAAATAGCGTCTTTAGAGAAAAAGCTAGATATGAAAGGGAGGCTTATTAGGGCTATTGATGAGATTCCTAGGGATGATAATATTAAGGGGGTTTTATTAAATATAGAGCCTATGGCTCGTATATCTTGATATCTTGATGTGTGGATTATGTTACCAGCGCATAAAAATATTGTTGATTTAAATAAAGCGTGGGTGATTATATGGAAAAAGGCAGCTGTTTTAGCGTTAATTGCGAGCGCAAATATTATTAGAGCAATTTGTCTTAGTGTTGATAAGGCAATAATTTTTTTTATATCTTGTTCTCATATTGCGGATAATCTGGAGAAAATAATGGAAAATAAAGAAATAAATAGAAGTATTTTTATTGTGTTTTCGTGAAAAGAGGAGGAAAGACGGATTAAGAGGTATACACCAGCAGTGACTAAGGTTGATGAGTGGACAAGGGCTGAAATAGGGGTAGGGGCAGCTATAGCTGCCGGTAATCAGGCGGAAAAAGGAAATTGGGCACTTTTTGAAATAGCGGCGATTAGTATAAGAGTAAGGGTAAGGATAGTATAGTAGGCGTTGTTGGAAATGTTTCAAGTTATATTTGTTATTATAGTTGCAAAGGATATTATTAGTATAATATCTCCGATGCGATTTCTTAAAATAGTAATGGTTCCTGAGGCATTTGTGGTTGCGTTTTGGTAATAAATTACAAGGATATAGGAGGTTAAGCCTAATCCGTCTCAGCCAATTAGTAGTATAATTAGATTATTTCTAATGATTAGGGCGATTATAGAAAAAACGAAAAGTATTATAATTAGTATGAAACGTTTATGTTCTTTTTTAGGGATGTAAGATATTCTATATATAGTAATAAAGCTGGTAATAATTAATACAGTGGCGATAAAGGATGTTGTTATTCAATCAATAAGTATATTTAGTTGAATGTTTATTCTATTTCTGTTGAGTAATGAAATGTTTAATAGGATTATTTTATTGTTTAATAAATTAAATAATGATATGGATCTTATTAAGAATAGAATAGGGATAAGAAGAATAAAAAATTTTGAGTTAATTTTGATTTAAGAGATTTATAATTCCACAAATTATTGTTTTAGTATTAAACTTTATAGTAAAAATATTAATTCTGTTTTTGGTATTAGTAAAAGTAAGGGACTTATATGTATAAATAAATTTAAGAATTGTTTTGAGTTTGAAGTTTCAAAGATTGATTTTAGTCTAGTGTGAGAGTGGTTTAATATTGAGTATAAAAGGTATGAGAATGTTGCGGTTAAAAAAATAGCGCATGTTAAGGGAATTGTTGTGGATATATTTCAGTTTAAGGTATTACTTAAGATATAAATTTCACTAAAGAAATTAATGGATGGAGGAGCAGCGATATTTATAGCAGTAAAGAGAAATCATCAGAAGGTTATATTAGGAAAAGAATTGATTATACCTTTGTATGATATTGTATTTCGTGTATGGTGTAATTTGTATATAATAGTTACCAAGAAGAATAAAGCAGAGGAAGTTAGCCCGTGACTGATTATTAATATTATTGTTGCTGTGTTTCTGTTTCTTTTTATAGAGAAAATTGAACAAATAGCTAATGCTATATGAGAGACAGAAGAGTAGGCAATTAAAGCTTTTAGGTCTTTTTGATAGATGCAGGTTAGTCTTGTGCATATTGCACCTACTAGTCTAATTCTGATGATTCAAGGACTTATTATATTAAAGGTTTTTATTAGAAAGGGTAAAAATCGGATTAAGCCGTATCCCCCTATTTTTAGTAAGATGGCAGCGAGGATTATTGAGCCCTCTATGGGGGCTTCTACGTGGGCTTTTGGTAGTCAAATATGAAATAAAAATATAGGTATTTTTACTAGAAACGCTATTATAAATAAAGTGCCTAATGGGTATTGTGAATTAATAGTTAAAATGTATACTATATTAAAATTTTTAAGGTTAATAATGATTATTAGTAGTAATGGAAGGGAGGCGGTAATTGTATAAATTAATAAATATAGGCTTGCTTGGAGGCGTTCTGGTTGGTTACTTTTTAGCGTGATTAGTAAAAAAGTTGGGATTAAGGCAAGTTCGAACGTAATGTAAAATATTAAGATGTCGTTAGATATAAATACTATTAGAATAATGCTAGTAATTATAGTTAAGAGTTTTGAGGTTTTGGTAAAATTGAAGGAGGCTATTATAATTATAATGAAGATTATAATTGTTAATAAGTTTAAGGTTATACTGATGGGGTCTATATATATTCAGGAGTTTAAAGTTAAATTGGGTAGTTTAAATATTTGTATGGTGAAGATAGAGATTAATATGATTCTTACAATGGTATTATTTTTTATGGGTTGTTGTTTAATAAGTATTAAGGTTGGAATTAAGAGGGCTATAGATTAGGCTAGTAAAAGTTTGTGTTAAGGATGATTTATGGGAACGTGAAATAGTAACAAGTATGCTTAATCCGAATCTAGATGCTGTAACTATTATTAGTAATAGTATAAGAAGATTATAAGCGAAATTTAGATTAAAGGTATTTATTAAGAGGAATAGAATTGATAGTAATATTATTTCTAGTCTTAGTATTATTATGATAAGATGATTTCGTCATCAACATAGACTTAAGATTCTAATAAAAATTATTGTTGTAATGATAGGGTTAAATTCTGTATCCAAAACAGGTATTTTTGATAAATTAATTAGTGTTAGTTTTGATATTGTTTGGGTTGTTGTTTTTGTTAAGTGATCATGCTATAAGAAGTATTATTAGACTTATAGGGATTGTATTAGTTTATTTTTATTTTAGTTTTAGTAGAAGAAGAAGAGTTTGGTATGGCTTAGTTATAGTTTTGGTGATATTAAGAGGAGTTTTGGTTATTTTTACTTATATAGTGAGATTGATTCCTAATGATAAGTTTGAGTTGTTTAATGTGTTTTATGGTTTGTTGTTTACTGTATTAATAATTATAATTTATAATATAGATGTATTATTAGGGTGAGATATTTCTTTTTTAAGTCTTAAGTTGTGGGAATTGGATTTTATAATTTATTTAATATTTGGTTTAGGGTTTTTATTACTAATTATGTTATTTGTTATTGAAATTGTGGGTAAATTTATAGGAGCTTTACGAGTAGAGTATGAAGATAAGAATTCGTAAGACAAATGTTGTTATTTGAATGATTAATCATAGTTTGGTGGATTTACCATCTCCAGTTAGAATTACTTATATGTGAGGGTTTGGTTCTTTATTAGGAGTATTTTTAGGTATACAGTTAATGACGGGCTTGTTTTTGGCTTTTCACTATTCTGGTGATGTATTAATTTCTTTTTATAGAGTAATTCACATTAGACGGGATGTATTTTATGGGTGGTTTATACGTGTTTTTCATTCTAATGGGGCTAGAATATTTTTTCTTTTTTTATATTTTCATATTGGTCGTGGTATGTATTTTGGTTCTTATCGTTTTGTTCATACTTGATTAAGAGGTAGAATATTATTTATTTTAGCAATGGGTACGGCATTTTTGGGGTATGTTTTACCTTGGGGTCAGATGTCTTTTTGAGCTGCTACGGTTATTACTAATTTGTTGTCGGCTGTGCCGTATTTTGGTTTAAGTTTGGTTGAGTGGGTGTGAGGGGGGTTTGCTGTAGGTAATCCTACTTTAAGACGGTTTTTTGCTTTTCATTTTTTGTTGCCTTTTATTTTGGTTGTTTTTGTAATTTTACATTTGGTGTATCTTCATGAGTCGGGATCAAGAAATCCGGGGGGAGTTGGTAGAGATTGTGATAAAGTAAGTTTTTATCCTTATTATGTTATTAAGGATATTGTTGGATTTTTGTTGGCTTTTTATTTGTTGTTTTTTACTTGTTTAGAATATCCGTATTATTTTATAGATGTAGAAAATTTTATTCCAGCTAATGCTTTAGTTACTCCTACGCATATTCAGCCTGAGTGGTATTTTTTGTTTGCTTATGCAATTTTACGTAGTATTGCTAGAAAAATTGGGGGAGTTGTTGCTTTATTAGCAAGTTTGCTTGTCTTGTTTGCGTTTCCTTTTATTTATAAGCATCGTGTGAAAGTATCGAGAGAATATTTATACAGAAAAGTTGTGTTTTGGTTTTTAGTGGGAAATTGGTTGTTGTTAACTTGGGTTGGAGCTTGTGTAGTAGAGTACCCGTATATAGATATAGGGAAAGTTTATAGTTGTTTTTATTTTTTAATGTTTTTATTATTATTTATGGGGTATTGAATAGTAGATGACTAGATTTTAGTAAAATATTTTGAAAATATTTAATAAGGTTAGATCCTTTATATTAATGTGTGGTTTAAGTAAAAACATAAACTTTGTAAGTTTACATTACAAAAATACGTAAAGTCTGATTGGTATTAAAATTATCGTTGTTAGTGGTAGGAATATTTTTCAGTTTATTTTTATAAGTAGGTCATAACGAAATCGGGGAAAAGTACCTCGTACTCATAAAAGTAAACAAATTGTTATTACAAGAAATAGTAATGAATAAAGATAAGAAAAGCTACCTGTAAATAGAACTACTCTTAAGTAGCTTAGTAAAATTATATTTATATATTCTGATAAAAAAATTAGGGCGAAAAGGCCACCACTAAATTCAACGTTAAAACCTGATACTAGTTCAGATTCACCTTCAGCGAAGTCAAAAGGACTTCGGTTAATTTCTGCTAAACAAATGATTGTTCAGATAGAAAAGATTATATTGAGTGTAATTAGAATTCATATGTTGTTAAATATGTAAAATATCTTTATTTGGTAAGTATGATATAAGATTAGAAATATAATTATAATTATGAAGAAGTTAATTTCATAAGAAATTATTTGAGCAATACTTCGTGTTGATCCTAGTTGGCTATATTTGGAGTTTGCTGCTCAACCAATAGTTATAATAGTATATACTGTTAGTCTTGAAATAATAAAAAAAATTAAAGTGTTAAAGTAATTATCAATTAAACAAAATTTTTCTACAGGTAGTAATGGTCATATTATTATACTTAATATGAATCTACAGGCTGGAATTAATGTAATTAGGAAGGAATTTCTGTTAGTAGGATAGGATAGATTTTTATTGAAAAGTTTAATAGCATCACTAAATGGTTGTAAAATTCCTATTAGTCTTACTTTATTGGGACCTTTTCGTAGTTGAATATAACTTAGGATTTTACGTTCTAGTAATGTGTAAAAGGCGACGCTTATTAATAAGGCAATTAATGACAAGATGGTATTAATTATTTCTGTAATGTTAGTATATTAAAATTCTAAATTTTATGCACTTTTTTGCTATAAAGAAATAGTTATTAGTTTAAAACATGGTCCTTTCGTACTGGGGTTTATTAAAAGAAGATAGAAACCGACCTGGCTTACACCGGTCTGAACTCAAATCATGTAAATTTTTAAAAGTCGAACAGACTTTCTTGCAATTTTTTTACTTATTGTAGACATTTAATTCAACATCGAGGTCATAATCTTTATTTTTTATAAGAGCTTTCTAATAAAATTATGCTGTTATCCCTACAGTAACATTGATTTAATATTATAAGTTGATGTTTATTAAGATTTTTTTAAAAAGCTGCCCCAGCTTAACTTTAGTAAAGTTTGTTAGGGTCTTGTCGTCTTTCTTGTTTTAGAAGGATTTTTACTTTTAAGGTAATTTTATTACTTTATATTGAAACAGTAAAAAATAGTTTTTCCGTTCATACTATTCTTAAATTAAAAGACAAGTGATTATGCTACCTTAGCACAGGAAATCTGCGGCTATTTAGGATCATGGAGCAGGAGGCGCTTTTAGTAAAATCTAAAAGTTATGTTTTTGTTAAACAGTCTATTTTATAAAACTTAGTTTTTTAGTAAAAATTAAATTTTAAAATTACTTATTTATAAAGTAACGATATTATTAATGGGGGATTTTTGTTAATTATTATTTAAATAAGTAGATTAGTTGTGATACTGTATAAATACTATTAGTTTTAATAAAGATTTATTTTTAAAAAATAAGGTAAAGTGATTGTTCTTTATATGTTGTGTGTAAATAACCAGATATTTTTAATTTCGTTTGATGTTTAGTTTCTAATTATATTTTAAGTAATTTGTGTTACAGGTTGGTTTAATGTAATTAGTTCTATTAAATTCGGGATTTTTAAATGATTAAAATTATTAATATTATCCTGATACAAAAGGAATACTATGGTAATTAAGTAGCCTGTTCAGTTTAATGATAATTTATTTTTAGAAAATTATAAATAGTATTTTGTTGTATATAATGTATTTATATTAAATCAGATTTTTTTCAGTGTAAGTGAAAAGCTTTAAAGCTTTAATATTCATGAGGCTCTTTCCAGAACATCAACTGTGTTACGACTTACCTCTATATTATAGAGGGTGACGGGCGATATGTACACGATAGTAGTGTTTCATTCATTGTTATTATTAATGAATTGAATTTAAATCCTTTTTTATTGTTATGTTATATATATTCTATAAATTTTTTTTATAGTAACTAATTTTATCTCTTAATATAAGCTACACCTTGACCTGAATTTTTAAAGTAAATTTAAATAATATTGTATAAAGTTTTTTTAAACGGCGGTATATAAGCTTTGTAAAAAGGTGAAAATTAACGAGTATTATCGATTTAAAAACAAGTTCCTTTAAGATGTTTCGCCGCCAAAATGTATAGGTTTTTTTAAAAGTGTTACTACCTTAATGTTTCTTAAAATAGTAGGGTATCTAATCCTAGTTTATGTAAAGTTTTAAATTACTATTAGTTAATGAATAATTATATTTTACTAATAATTATTGTATTTTTGAAAAGCGTGTAATTGTAAAGTTTTTAGCTAGTGTTAATGTTTAACCGCAATTGCTGGCACATATTGTATTACATTTTGTAAAAACTTTTGTTATGCAAATAAAAAATATTGTTAAGTTGAAGTTTTATAAAAATCGTAATTTTTTAATGTTAAAATACTGATTATATTAATTCATTTAAAAACAAGGCACTTGTGCCTTTATAAAAATCAAATTTTTATGAATTTTTGTAAGTTTTTAGGTCTATAAAATGAGACGAATTTTTTGTAAAGGACGGTAAAACACTGATAAAAAAGATTTTTTGAACATTTTCCAGTAATCTTTTTGGAGTTAGAATAAATTCTAAATTTATGAGGTTGATAGAAAATTGTTAGGTCAGGCAAAAGTAAGGTAAATTGTATATATTTTACACTTGATTTTAAATACAATATTATTTTTGTTTTTAACATAACTACATTAAATTTTATTTATAATAGCTTATATAGCTATAATAACTATATTATAATTAGTAATTAACAGAGTATTTCTGTAACATTATATATTATTATATTTTTAATATTACATAAAAAGGTATTACATCATAGTTTTCGTTCAAGCTCACCCATATTCCATGGGTGAGCCTAAAAAAAAAAAAAAAAAAAAAATTTAACTTTGTATATTAATATATTAATATATAATGTAGTGATCCCTGTTTGATTCTATGAATCAAGCCTAAGCCTAAATTAGGTTATTTACGTAATCATGGATTATAGGGATCTCCCCCCGCCCCATAAATAGGCGGAGAGGGAGCTCCACCATATAAATAGATACATACAAAGTACTTATTAATAAGAATATTTAATTAAGTATAGTAATATAGCGCTGATAGCGTAAATATTAATTACCTAATTAGTAATATGTTATTAATAATAGAGTATACTTTTAAGTATACACGTGTGAATTATAGGGGGATCTCCCCCCGCCCCATAAATAGGCGGAGAGGGAGCTCCACCATATAAATAGATACATAC